AAAAAGAATTATGTTTCGCAATTAAATAATCCAATTTTCCATTTTTAATTGACCCTTGGATACAAATCACGAGAATGTATATTTTTCCTCGAATCCTTCGTTGAGAGGTAAAGGATTAAATCCTTTTAAGAAATAAAGTTTTTCTTCGGAATATGAATCAAATCAAACCGAGGGATCCCTTAACTATAAAAGGGATTAATAAAACGAATCACACTTTTACCACTAAACTATACCCGCTACAATGCGATTATTGTATATAAATGAAACTTTTGTCGAACAAAAAAAGGTAATCGGACGTAATCAAGATAGGATCCAAAACAAAATAATGATGAAAATTATAGCATTGACGTGTTTGTTTTGGTTTTGTCAGTAAACCTAATCAGATTAGTAAAAGAGCACTCCTAATTCAAAATTTAAATAAAGAAAGAACAAGTTCTTTCTTTTGCTGGAGGATTTTTGACAGAACAGATAGGGCTCGATAAAACTATTTATGTTATGACATAAGAATGCATTGCACAACAATCCACAGTTCCTTATTTTTTTTTTCTTTTTTTTCCAGTAAAGGAAAAAAAATAAGAAAAGAAAGAATAATAATAATAAAAAATGACACTTTGATTCTATAGAATGAAATTCCATATCAGAGGAATGGAAAGATCCCTTCTTCTGATTGTTGTTTCAATAATCAATAATAAGCATTTTTGTTTTCAAACAAATCATTTTATCTATATCTATGATTTCGAATGGAACAAAAAATGGCCCGGCTAGGTACTGACCAGGCCAGGCCGTGAAAAGAAAAAAAGCTCTTTCGGAAGAAGAGGTATTCTTGCTTTTTTCTTTTTTTTTTTTATTCGAAATATCTCTTTAGAACCTTTTCTTTATCTAAATGGGATTGCTTATAAAAGTAGTATATATTAAAGTTGTATATATTAATAGAGTAAAAAAAAATAAAGAGAGATAAAGAAAAGAAAGGCTTTTTTTCAAGCCTTACTTTTTGTGTAATGTAAGATAGTAATTATCCTTTTTCAATTGGGAGAGATGGCTGAGTGGACTAAAGCGTCGGATTGCTAATCCGTTGTACGAGTTTTTCGTACCGAGGGTTCGAATCCCTCTCTTTCCGTTTCCGTTGATGACTTGTTATTTTATTTATTTTTTTTTTCAAAACCTTTCCTTTGTTTTTGTTTTTTTTTTATTTCATATAATAAATAAGGATGTACAATAGATAAAATCCTAAGTAAAATAGATAAAATCCTAAGTAAGAACATTGAAAAATTAAGCAAGTAAAAAGAAAGGCCTTTTTATTCTTCACGTCCAGGATTACGTCCTGGATCATTAGATAGGAATCCAAAGATGAAGAGAGAAACAAAAAATATCACTACTGTATAAACAAAGAGTTTGAGAGTAAGCATTACACAATCTCCAAGATCTTTTTTTTTCAAAAAAAAAGAGAATAGATTCTCCATTTTTATACCCCATATCCTATTTTGACACCAATAAACAAAATGGTTTCTCGAAATCAAAAATCAAAAAGAATTTTCAGAAATTCATTTGGAATAAGAGTCGAGTCTTTCATAAAAAAAAAATCTTTCCTATTTTGAAATGACTCTAAAAGGGTTTTTCAATAAATGAAAAAGAATCCGAATGAGGAAAGAGGGGAGTCAGATTTTTTGCAGCTATCTAAGAATTGTTTGAATCGAGGGTTCATGTTCATGCTGTAAGACTTATCCGATCTTATCCATTGTTCCAATTTTTTTTTGTTTCGAATAAATCATGTCTAGGACAGTATTAAAGATCTCATCGAAAACTTACAGCAGCTTGCCAAACAAAGGCTAAGAGAAAAAAGAGAAGGGGTATTACTGGCATAAAATCTACGATTGGATTCAAAAAAGCGTAGGCCTCAGGCAATTTGGCTAAGAAAAAACTACTTGAATAAAGGGTGGAATGAAGACAGATACAGATCAAACTAAAGATATTAAGCATAACAAACATTTTTTTTTTTTCTTGGACTTGGAGATAATTGTATTTTGATTGAGTTATTGTTATTGATAATTGATATCCCTTAAAAATGAAAAAAAAAAGGTAAGGGATACCAAAAAATCCTTCTTTGAACTCACCCAATCAAAAATCCTTCAATTCTCAAAAAAGAATAGAAGAAATCATACTTTTATACAATATCTTAATTGAATTATATGTAATGATCAATAAATTCAGCTTCATTGTATATCTACACGTGTCAAAACCCTAGGAACAATAGAGTCCATAGATATTTATTTTAGATTGGAATTGACGAACAACCAAAAACAATACTACTCTTTAGTAGTATTGAATAGAAATTGAAATGGGGCGTGGCCAAGTGGTAAGGCAACGGGTTTTGGTCCCGCTATTCGGAGGTTCGAATCCTTCCGTCCCAGGGAATACCTATTCTATATATAGATAGAAACATAGATAGAAATATCTATTATCACAATAAAGAAAGGTTTTCTTTTTGAACTACCTTCTGTTTTTTGAACTACCTTCTCTACTCTTTAAGAGTTAAATATTGGATATTATGTGATTCTTGTTTCTGATTTTTAATGATTCTATTCTTCTTTAAATCCTATTTTTTCACAAATTAAATTCAACTAAGATACATATAGATGAAACTGAATCGAGTTGTGATCTAGGAATCTAGATTCGAAGAATTGGAAATAAAGAAAAAAAAAAAGGGGGTTGCAAAAGAGGTTGAATGCGCTTTTCATCGTATGTCCATCCCCTTATACTTTGAATATTGAATATTCATATTGAAGTTTAAGTTAGTTACTTCGAAAAGCCTTACGTCCCATATAATAAGAATTAATTAACAATGTAAGATAGCAATTTAACTAGCTGTGCTTGTACAAATTGGAAAATTGGATTAAGAAATAATCAAGTTACATACATATAACGTATCTATTTTCTTTGAACCTCATTTTTAGGTATTTCATTTCGTATTTGATTTGGTTCGCATATATAATTGTAAATATATGTAATAATATATACAGGGGGGGTAATTCATACATCCTATATTCTATTCCCCTTGCTTTAAATAAAAATTATTGAACGAACCCCCACCAGTCAAAGAAACTACGCGTAAAATGAGGAAATGCTTAATGTATTATTGTCGTTCTATTTCAGTGATAACGTTTTTTGGTTTTTTGAAAAAGATTTTGGATCCGTTAATTTGAAATATTCTATATTGAATATTCATAATTCATTCCAATGACAATTGTTCAGTCTATCTGATAGAGGGAATTCTTTTTTTTATGATTTTATTTTTCAGTATGAAATGAAAGAAAAAGAGCCTAAATCTTCCTTTACATCAACTTTTTTTTATTCACTCCACGAAAAAAAGAAATTTATTTCTTTTTCTATCTATCTATATTTTTTTAATCACTGAGGTTTAATTCAAAGATGAATTATTTATGATGATAAATGCAATCTTTAGGAAAACTTTATTCAAATAGTGATATCCAGGTAGGTTTTTTTTCAATTCAATAACTATTTGAATTGAATGATTTCTTATGAGTATTTGATATTCGAAGAAGTCTAAGATTGTTGAATATATCCTCTCAAGTTACTTGAAGATGCAATGTAGATTCAATACAAAGAACTTTTTTCTTCCTAATATTTAGAAATTAATAAATAAAATAAAAATATTGCATTCATCCAATAAAAAGAAAATCGAGGATTAAATAGAATTCTTTCTAAGACTTCTTTAGAAACCAATGGAACGACCGAACAAATGACTATTCATGATTCCCTAATTGAATCAATTACATATCAGTTCCAAACTAGAGGAATGTTATGGTAAAACTTCGTTTGAAACGATGTGGTAGAAAGCAACGTGCGACTTGAAGGACATGATCAGTTGTGGATTCTTACACCCACCCTTTTTATTATATAGGAATGAAGGTGCTCTTGGCTCGACATCCTTTGTTCTGTTCCACTCGAAACCTCATTTTTTCTTGGGTTGTAGTGTAAACAGTATGTGATGTAGCTCGAGTAGAAAGTATTGATTCATTTCTCAGGGCAAGGATCTAGGGTTAGTGCCAATTAATAAGTTGGAACAACTTCGTAAGTGTAGTCTATTTTCGATTTCTAAATCGAAAGGATCCAATTCGAGCAAGTTTCAAATCCAAAAAAGGAAAATTTGTTGGAATTAGTGAAACTCTTTTGATCAAAAGTGTATCTTGCGGGAATCAACCGTTTATGATTCTTTGATAGAAATAAATCAGAAAAAGGGCCGTGTTGCTGCCATTTTGAAACGATTAAAAATCACCGAAGTAATGTCTAAACCCAATGATTCAAGGCAAAGATAAAATATTTTGGAACAAGGAAATATCTTTTTTTTAATTGTCTCGACAACTAGATCAAGAACAAGGAGTCCAAATATATTCTAAACGAGACAAAGAAAAAGGGGTTAGAGACCACTCAAAAAATCAAATACATAAGGGTTTTCTTTTGAGCTATTTCATATTTCCGAGTTACTCAACTTGAGTTTTGAGAATACAAATTATTTTTTTTTTTTGATAAAGAAAAAGAAGAATAAAAAAGTATTAAATAATCTTAGTCTAATTGATTTGATTTAATGCTTTTATAGATCTATTTGACATTCGAATTGTATACATAGACATATCTTCTAATTTCTCGAGCCGTACGAAGAGAAAGCTTCGTATACGTTTCTAGGGGGGGTTCTAGTTTATCTACGTCTATCCCAATGAGCCGTTTATCGAATCGTTGCAATTGATGTCCGATCCCGAAGAGAAGGAAGAGATCTTCGGAAAGTGGGTTTTTATGATCCGATAAATAATCAAACGTATTTAAATATTCCTGCTATTCTATTTTTTCTTGAAAAAGGTGCTCAACCTACAGGAACTGTTTATGATATTTTAAAGAAAGCGGGGGTTTCTTTTTAGAGAATTTCGTCTTAATTTAAAGGAAAGTCAATTAATGAAATACAAAAGAAGAGGGTGTGGGTGATTCGT